AGAAAATATACTAACAAAATATACTAACAAGGGCTCAAGTTTTGTATCTTGTCTTTATTCTTTTTTCAAAAGCTTTTTATAATTTACTAACCCCTAAACCGAAGAATTATTATTCTACATATCCTAATCCTAATAGCGAAGCGAGTTCTAGTTCATATTGATTAGCCACAAACAATAGGTTTGTTGATTTCCTATTAAGAATGAAATGGGCCTATTTTTCTATTCGGATTATTCCAATGTTTTATTTTATGACTTTTTTTGTCGCACAAAAAAACTTTTTGAGTTTCCGGTAGAAAGAGATTTACCTAATGACAACGCTTTTAAGGCTGCCCAATATCCCTTCCCTTTCCAAATATTTTTACGAATACGCTTTTTTGATATAGAAGTACGTTTTTTTGGAACTGCCATTTAAAAATTAAGAGGTTACTTTATAGTTGGATGTGAAAGACATCTATTGGTCAAAACGAATATATTCATTATCTAGTTATTTTCTAGAGAATAATTAGATAATATAATATATATTATCTAGAGAAAACAAAAAAAAAATATATATATATAGATAAAAAATATGTGAAAATAGTACAAAATCTTACTATTAAAATATAATTAAATTTTTTTTTCTACATAAAATAGACCGAAGGATTTAAGAACCCTTTAAGAACCCATTGCCTAATGAAAAGCCTAATGAAAACTTTAATTTTTTCTATTAATTGGTCAAACTTGAGTAAAGAATACTTCGAAATTCCATTTTAAAATTCGAATCAAACTAGTAATTAAAGTAATGAATCTGTTAAAAGATACACGTTTTGTTAAAAAAATCTTCGTTATTTTTTTATTAAATTTGATTTTATTTTACCCCCTTTTGATAATTACCCCCTTTTTTGATAAATATAAATGATAAATATAAATCTTATAGAAAATATAAAATGTTAGATATTATAGCGTTTCCTATATTCCTATAAATGTTTTTTTATTGAAACGGAAACTAATCAATCAGTTTCATACTGAAACTAGTTAATGATTTGGAACAAACTGACTAAAAAGCGAGATTTGTACAAAAATTGTACCTTAGTTAATCCTATGATTCATATCGATTCATATCAGATTTCTTTTTAGTGTAATTTTTTATCATTACTTTATGAATATAAAGTGATTTAATAATAATGAAATTTTGTATTTTCGTTATTTTAAGAAAAATCTTAGTTAATAACTAAATTTGTATAAACAAATCTTAGTTAATAACTAAATTCGCTTTTTATGAGCAAGTAGGTCATATCATTTGCCCAATTGTAACTTCTTTATTTTAATATTTAATTTGGAAAGATCCAGATAATATATAAAATTCGAAAAATATCTTTAAGTTAGTACATCTCTTTATTTTTTTACTGACCCCTTTTGTTTTGAAATTGAAAGGGGGTAGGATCCGGTAAATCGGAAACAATCAATTAAGAATAAAAAACTTTTTTATGGAACAGACATATCAATATTCGTGGATAATACCTTTACTTCCACTTCCAGTTCCTATGTTAATAGGAGCGGGACTTCTTCTTTTTCCGTCGGCAACAAAAAGTCTTCGCCGTATGTGGGCTTTTCAAAGTGTTTTTTTGTTAAGTATAGTCATGATTTTTTCGATCAATCTGTTTATTCAGCAAATAAATGGCAGTTATATCTATCAATATGTATGGTCTTGGATCATTAATAATGATTTTTCTTTAGAATTCGGTTACTTGATCGACCCGCTTACTTCTATTATGTCAATATTAATCACTACTATTGGAATTATGGTTCTTATTTATAGTGATAATTATATGTCGTATGATCAAGGATATTTGAGATTTTTTGCTTATATGAGTTTTTTCAGTACTTCTATGTTAGGATTAGTTACTAGTTCTAATTTGATACAAATTTATATTTTTTGGGAATTGGTAGGAATGTGTTCATATCTATTAATAGGGTTTTGGTTCACACGGCCTGTTGCTGCAAATGCTTGCCAAAAGGCATTTGTAACTAATCGTGTTGGGGATTTTGGTTTATTATTAGGAATTTTAGGTTTTTATTGGATAACAGGGAGTTTCGAATTTCGAGATTTATTCAAAATATTCAATAACTTGATTTCTAATAATCATAATGAAGTCAATTTTTTATTTGTTACTTTCTGTGCCGTTCTATTATTTTCCGGTGCGGTTGCTAAATCTGCACAATTTCCCCTTCATGTATGGTTACCGGATGCCATGGAGGGGCCTACTCCTATTTCGGCTCTTATACATGCTGCTACTATGGTAGCTGCGGGCATTTTTCTTGTAGCTCGTCTTATTCCTCTTTTCATAGTCATCCCTCACATAATGAATTTCATCTCTTTGGTAGGAGTAATAACAATATTATTTGGGGCTACTTTTGCCCTTGCTCAAAAAGACATTAAGAGAGGTTTAGCCTATTCCACAATGTCTCAATTGGGTTATATGATGTTAGCTCTAGGTATGGGGTCTTATCGAAGTGCTTT